AAGCTATGTTAAATATGGCATCTCTATAGAGTTGTAGAGGTTTTTAATATTTTAGATATCGTTAATACTAAATGTAATGTTAAAAATTGGTTGCGTTAATAGAGAAACGCATGTTGAAAGAAATCGATCTTTATAGAAAGAGGTGTTTATAGTGAAATTGTTTAGTTGATTAAATTGTAAATGAGTTAAGTTTATAATGCTATCATTATTTTCTTGTTTTAGGGGTTTGGCAAGATATAAAGATAATGATAGTAATGCTTAACGGGGGTAGGGGGGTTTGCTTAAATAATTTTGGAATATAGTGTGTGTGCGTGCGTGCGTGTACGTGTACGTGTACGTGTACGTGTACGTGTACGTGTACGTGTACGTGTACGTGTACGTGTACGTGTACGTGTACGTGTACGTGTACGTGTACGTGTACGTGTACGTGTACGTGTACGTGTACGTGTACGTGTACGTGTACGTGTACATGTACATGTATACGTGTACGTGTACGTGTACGTGTACGTGTACGTGTACCGGGGGGGGGTATAATTATAAGTATGTCCCGTAACCATTAACCGTTTTTACCTGAACCCATCCTTTTCCGTCCTGTGCTACATTGTTTTGTCAATTCATGTCCTGCGACCATTAAACGTATTTACTTCTCGCAAGGGAAATAGTAATGATAACATGATCTTTTCGGCCCCCATAGAGAATAAGCCCAGCTTCAATTGATTTGGCGAGATTAAATGTTAGCTGGATCATAGCAAGCTCTCCCCCCCCAAAAAAATTAAATACCAAATGCAAGAAATCACAGTTATGTGTGAGCATGGGCTGATTAGTCATTAGTCCATCGAGATGTCTTATTTAAGAGGAAAGAGTGGGCGATTTTAGGTGAGATGGTCCTGAAGTAAGAACCAGATGCCAGGTATAGTGTGATGAATAGTAACCCCCAGGATGAATGGGCCCGGAGCGAGAAGAGGTATACTGCTCGCAAGGGTTGATGATTGTGAGATGGTAAACAAGAGATAACCTATTGGAGGTGATATGCATGGTGACTTGAATTGATATAACTGTATGTCCTATGTCCGATAAATAATATAATGTACTATGTACTGTTATAGAAGTATGTACTTGCTTATATGCATGTGGATTAGAGTTTAATGCACGATATACATAAAATGTATTATGTACTGTTATAGAAGTATGTACTTGCTTATATGCATGTGGATTAGAGTTTAATGCACGATATACATAAAATGTATTATGTACTGTTATAGAAGTATGTACTTGCTTATATGCATGTGGATTAGAGTTTAATGCACGATATACATAAAATGTATTATGTACTGTTATAGAAGTATGTACTTGCTTATATGCATGTGGATTAGAGTTTAATGCACGATATACATAAAATGTATTATGTACTCGGTTGAGAAGCGGAGTTGTTTGGAAAACTGAAGTTTTGTATTTTAATATGGGAGTTTGGCTTGATTATTGTGATTCTATGAATAAGGTGGTTACAAGGAATAGTTTAAGATAGAATATCAGCTTTGGGTGCTGATGGTGGGGCTGGTGCTTCTTCCTTGATGTCTTGGGGGATGTGAGTCTCCTTCTCTGGTTTACAAGACCAGTATAATGGTTATACTACAAAGGCCTTCATTTTAGAAGATTATTTTCAAATAGGCTTGTGATAGGTATAATGACTAGGATGAGGAGGAAGTATAGGATTGATGCTAGTTGGCCAATGATAATAAATGGGTGTTCTACTGGTTGGCCTCCAATTCATGTAAGTGTTAGGAGGTCCGCAACTAGGATTCAGAAGAGACATTGGCTGAATGGGCGGAATATCATACTTCGTTGCTTGGATGTGTGAAGGAAAGGAACTACAGCTAAAATTAAAATTGATAGAACTAGTGCTAGGACGCCTCCTAGCTTGTTAGGGATGGATCGTAGAATGGCGTAGGCGAATAGGAAATATCATTCTGGCTTAATGTGGGGTGGTGTATTTAGGGGGTTGGCGGGGGTGTAATTGTCCGGGTCCCCTAATAGGTCTGGGGAGAATAATACTAAGGATGTGAGAGCTAAGATGAGTAGGAGCACTCCTAGGATGTCTTTGATTGTGTAGTAGGGGTGGAAGGGAATTTTGTCTGCGTCTGAGGATAATCCTGATGGGTTGTTAGAGCCAGTTTCGTGGAGAAACAGGAGGTGAACTCCGGCTAGGGCTGCAATAATGAAAGGTAAAATAAAGTGGAATGCGAAGAATCGGGTTAAGGTGGCCTTATCTACGGAAAAGCCACCTCAGATTCACTCTACAAGGTCGGAGCCAATGTAAGGAATTGCTGAGAGTAAATTAGTAATGACTGTTGCGCCTCAGAATGATATTTGTCCTCATGGGAGAACATACCCTATAAAGGCAGTGGCCATTACTGCAAATAATAGTAGTACGCCGATGTTTCATGTCTCTAAAAACATGTATGAGCCATAGTAGAGGCCTCGTCCGACGTGGAGGAACAGGCAAATGAAAAATATTGATGCTCCGTTTGCGTGGAGATAGCGGATTAGTCAACCGTAGTTTACGTCTCGGCAAATATGTGTAACTGATGAGAAGGCGGTTATTGTGTCTGATGTGTAATGTATTGCTAAGAAGAGTCCTGTGAGAATTTGGATAATTAAGCAGACGCCTAGAAGAGAGCCAAAGTTTCATCACGATGAGATGTTAGATGGGGCGGGAAGATCAATAAATGAACTGTTAACAATTTTTATTAATGGGTGGGTTTTTCGTAGGTTTGTCATTAAATGTTTCTGTAGTTGAATAACAACAATGATTTTTCATGTCATAGGTCATGGTTAGACTCCATGTAGAAATTATGATGACATATATTGTTACTATTTTAAGTACTATTTTTGTAGTTAGTTTTGTAGGTTTTTCTTCAAAACCTTCACCAATTTATGGTGGTATTGGGTTGATTGTTAGTGGGGGGATTGGGTGTGGTATTGTTTTGAATTATGGTGGTTCTTTTTTAGGGTTAATAGTGTTTTTGATTTATTTGGGGGGGATGTTAGTGGTGTTTGGGTATACTACTGCTATGGCTATGGAAGAATATCCTGAGGTGTGAGTATCTAATAATACAGTGTTGTTGACGTTCCTATTAGGTTTGTTTGGTGAGAGTGCGTTGATTGCGTATTTGTTATTGGATGGGGAAGATATTAAGCTGGAGTTGGTTTTAAATTTTAATGGTGAAGGTGATTGAGTGATTTATGACACTGGGGACTCAGGGTTTTTTAGTGAGGAGGCTATGGGAATTGCTGCTCTTTACAGTTATGGATTTTGGCTTGTTATTGTGTCTGGGTGGTCTCTTGTAACGTGTATTGTTGTGGTTATAGAGATTACACGTGGTAATTAAATAGTAAGATGCTAATAGTTAAAGTAATTAAGAAAGATAGGAAGTATAATTTAATAAGGCCCTTTTGGTTTGATACCGTAATAGAAGAGGAGGCTTGGAATTTGGAGACTGACTTGGGCAAGACGTTTTCTATTCAAGTCAAATCTAATAATATGGAGGACAACTTTTGGCTTATTAATAGGCTTGATAGGGGAAATAGTCGGTGAATAATAGTTGGGAAATAACCTAATATGTTGGAGAATTTATGATAGTTGTGGGGATATGGTAGCTTAAGGTTTTGTGTTATGAGATTTAGTTCATAAGCTAAGGCAAACCCTGTAAGTGTAATAATAAGGGCGGTGAGTTTTAGATAGGGTGGTATTGTTATTTGTGGGATTGTTATGGGCGTTAGGTTATACGAGATGATAAAGCCGGCAAAGATACTTCCGATAAGGAGGCGTTTAATGGAGTTAATTAATAAGGGGTTGTTTTCGTTAATTAAAATTAGTGTAGAGCATCGTGGCTGTCCTAGCAATGAATAATAGAGAATTCGTGTGCTATAGACGGCTGTTAGGGAGGTAGCAATTAGTGTAATTAAGAGGGCTCAGGCGTTGGTATACGACGTGTTGGCGGTTTCGATAATTAAATCTTTAGAGTAGAATCCTGTGAGGAAGGGGGTCCCTGTGAGTGCCAGGCTGCCAACGATTAGGGAGGTGGTGGTAAAGGGCAGTGCTTTAAACAGGCCTCCCATTTTTCGAATGTCCTGCTCGTCGCTTAGGTTGTGGATGATAGAGCCTGAGCACATGAATAGTATGGCTTTGAAGAATGCGTGGGTGCAAATGTGAAGAAATGCTAGGTGTGGTTGATTAATTCCGATGGTAACTATTATTAGTCCTAGTTGACTTGAGGTGGAGAAAGCGACGATTTTTTTGATGTCATTTTGGGTGAGGGCACAGATTGCTGTAAATAGTGTGGTAATTGCTCCTATGCATAGAATTAGTGTTTGAATTGTTTTGTTGCTTTCTAGTAAGGGGTAGAATCGAATTAGTAGAAAAATACCTGCAACAACTATAGTGCTTGAGTGGAGTAATGCTGACACTGGAGTAGGGCCTTCTATAGCTGAAGGGAGTCATGGGTGGAGTCCAAATTGGGCGGATTTACCCGTGGCTGCGAGTAGGAGCCCTAGTAGAGGTAGATTGTTCTGCTGTATGTCAAGCATAAAAATTTGTTGTAATTCTCATGAGTTAGAGTGAAATAGAAATCAGGCTATTGATAGAATAAAGCCGATGTCTCCAATACGATTATATAGGATAGCCTGTAGGGCGGCTGTGTTAGCGTCGGCTCGGCCGTATCATCATCCAATTAGTAGGAAAGATATAATTCCTACACCTTCTCAGCCAATAAACAGTTGAAATAGGTTGTTGGCTGTAACTAAGATTATTATTGTGATGAGAAATATAAGTAAATATTTAAAGAATCGATTTACGTTAGGGTCCGAGTGTATATATCACATTGAGAACTCTATGATAGATCATGTGACGAAAAGGGCCACTGGGATAAAGATTATAGAGAAATAATCTAGTTTAAAGCTTAATGAGAGCTTAACTGTTTGAATTGTTATTCAGTGTCAGTTTGAGATAACTTCTTCATGTCCTATATTAATGAAAATGAGGGTAGGGATAAGGCTTGTTAGGAAAGCGTAGGAAATAATGGATTTTACATAGTAGGGGTAGTTGTTGGTCTTGTAGATTGGGAACAGCGATATAATTACGGGCAGAATAAGTATCGATAGGGAAGTTAGTAGAGTAGAAGTATATAAGTTTATTACTTTTATTTGGAGTTGCACCAATTTTTTGGCTCCTAAGACCAACGGATAACTACCATCCTTTAAAAGTGTAAGAAAGCCATATTTTTAGATATGGTAGCATGAATTAGCAGTTCTTGCAGTCTTTCTCGGTAAATAAGAAGATACTAGCTTCTGTCATGTGTCGACCTTGCTAGTCTTAGATTCACAATCTAATATTTTTGTTAAACTATATTTACAATATATGGTTCCCAAAATTAACTTTGGGTTAAGCGATAGGAGTAGGAGGGGGATAATATGAAGTGCCATAAGGGCATTTTCTCGTGTAAAGGATGGCTTGATTGTATTAATGTGGAAAGGGTATTTACCTCGTTGAGTGAGGATTAGTATATATAAGGAATATAGTGCTGTGATTACCACATTAGCTCCTATAAGGATTATGGTTATGTTTGATCATGAAAAAGATGTTAATATGACAAATAATTCTCCGATAAGATTAATAGTGGGTGGTAGGGCAAGATTTGTTAGGCTAGCCAGTAGTCATCATGTTGCTATTAGGGGGAGAATTGTTTGAAGTCCTCGGGCTAGGATTATAGTTCGACTGTGAATTCGTTCATAATTTGTGTTGGCCAGGCAGAATAGTATGGATGATGTGAGTCCATGGGCAATTATTAAGGCTGTTGCGCCTATATAGCTTCATGGTGTTTGGATTAGGATGGCAACGATCACTAGGGCTATGTGGCTTACGGAAGAATAGGCGATAAGTGATTTGAGGTCTGTTTGTCGGAGGCAAATGGAGCTTGTTATAATCATACCTCATAAAGATAGGAGGAGGAAAGGGTAGGCTATTGTGTCTGTAATTGGGTTTAGGAGTACGGTAATTCGCATTATACCGTAGCCTCCTAGTTTTAACAGGATGGCTGCTAGGACTATTGACCCAGCAATAGGGGCTTCAACATGGGCTTTAGGGAGTCAAAGATGTAGTCCGTATAGGGGTATTTTAACTAGGAATGCTATTATACATGCTAATCATAGGAAGTTATTTGATCATGAGTTTAGAATATTGTGAGTTCATAGTTGAGTAATTGTAAAGTTTAGGGTACCGGATAGGTTTTGGATATAAATTAATGCAACTAATAGGGGAAGTGATCCAACTAGTGTGTAAAATAGAAAGTAGAGTCCGGCGTTTAATCGTTCTGTTTGATTCCCTCATCGGGTGATAATAATTAAGGTGGGTACCAAGGTGGCCTCAAATAAAATGTAGAATAAAATTAATTCTGTAGCGGAGAAAGTTATAATAAGGAAGGTCTGCAGTAAGATTAGTATAGAGATGTAGAGTTTTTTGCGTGTCTCTGTTTCGTTTATTAAGTGATGTTGGCTTGCTATGAGTATTAGTGGGAGTAATCATGTAGTTAATGCTAGGAGTGGTGCAGATAGGGAATCAGAGAAGAAAGTTGGGGAGAAGTAGATATCATTGTTATTGGGCTGATTGAATAGGGGTAGGGTTGTTAAGCAAATTAGTATTCCGTAGATAGTTGTATTAATTCACATGGTTTTCTTGCTGGATAGCCAGGTGAGAGGAATTAGTATAACAGTAGGTATAATGATTTTTAACATTGAAGGAGGTTTAGGTTTTGTACATAGTCAACTCCGTATGTGTTGGAGACTATCACGAGGAGGGATAGGCCCACGGCTGCCTCACAGGCGGCAAATACAAGGAGAATGATTGGTAGTATATTTGCTAGTGTGAAGTGAGTATTTAGGATTATAATAGTCCCTATAATGAATAGTGTAAGTATTATTCCTTCTAAACATAATAAGGAGGATATTAGGTGTGAACGATATATTAATAATCCCAGGAGCGCTACTGTAAATGCTAGTGCAATATTTATGTGGACTAAAGACATTTAGTAATTATGAAATAAATCACAATCTAATGAGTCGAAATCATTTGTTTTGGTTTAAACTAATTACTATACTCGGTTCATTCAAGGCCCTTTTGAATTCACTCATAGGCTAAACTTATTGCTAGAAGTATGATTAATGCTAAGGATATTGTAATTATTGTATTAAGTTGTTCTGTCTGAGATGCTCATGGGAGGGGTAAGAGTAGGGCGATCTCTAGGTCAAATAATAAGAATGTAATGGCTACTAAGAAAAATTTTATGGAGAAAGGTAGGCGTGCGGATCCTATGGGGTCAAAGCCGCACTCGTATGGACTTGCTTTTTCTGCATAGACATTTAATTGAGGCAATCAAAATGCGATTAGTACTAGGACTGAAGCCAGGAGTGTGTTAATGATTAGTGCTAGCAGTATATTAATTATTCTTCCTCAGACTTATACTGAGACTAACTGATTGGAAGTCAGTTGTACTAGTTAATACTAGAAGAATATGAGCCTCATCAATAGATTGATACGTAAAGGAATAGTCAAACTACATCTACAAAGTGTCAATATCATGCAGCTGCTTCAAATCCAAAATGATGTTTTGATGTGAAGTGATATTTAAGTTGTCGTAGGAAACATACTATAAGGAATGTTGAACCAACGATTACATGGAAACCATGGAAGCCTGTTGCTATAAAGAATGTTGATCCATAGATTCCATCTGAGATAGTGAAAGGTGCTTCGTAGTACTCGGCTGCTTGGAGGAATGTAAAGTAAACACCAAGTGCAATTGTAATAAAGAGGGCTTGAATCATGTGTTTTCGATTTCCTTCTATAAGACTGTGGTGGGCCCATGTAATGGATACTCCAGAGGCTAATAGAACAGATGTGTTGAGCAGAGGAACTTCCAGTGGGTTAAGTGGGTTAATTCCTGCTGGTGGTCAATAGCCACCTAGCTCATGGGCAGGGGCTAGGCTGGAGTGGTATAAGGCTCAGAATAATCCCGCCAAAAACAAGACTTCTGATATAATGAAGAAAATTATACCATATCGAAAACCTTTTTGTACAATAGGGGTGTGATGGCCTTGAAAGGTTCCTTCACGAACGACGTCTCGTCATCATTGATATATAGTTAGAGTGTTGGCTAGCAGGCCAATTGATATTAGAATTATTGAGTTAAAGTGGAATCACATAACTAAGCCTGAGGTTAATAATAGGGCTGATAATGCTCCTATTAATGGTCAAGGGCTGGGGTTTACTATATGGTATGCATGGGTTTGGTGTGTCATTAGGTATTATCGTGCAAGTAGAGGCTTACTAGGAGGGTAAAGACATAAGCTTGAATTAGTGCTACAGCAAATTCAAGTACTGTTAGTATGACTAAGATAATGAAAGTAATAAATGCTGTGATAGGGCTAATGCTCATTAGGACTAGAGTTGCGCCCCCGATTAGGTGAATTAGCAGGTGACCCGCTGTAATGTTTGCAGTTAGTCGTACGGCTAATGCTATTGGTTGAATAAAGAGACTGATAGTTTCGATAATAATAAGTATAGGGATTAGTGGTAGTGGGGTACCTTGGGGTAGGAAATGAGCCAGGGATGCTTTAGTTTTGTATCGGAATCCTGTAATAACTGTTCCGGCTCACAGGGGGATAGCTATTCCTAAGTTTAGTGAGAGTTGGGTTGTAGGTGTAAATGAGTGTGGTAAAAGACCGAGTAAGTTAGTGGAGCCGATAAATAGGATTAATGAGATTAATATAAGAGTTCATGTTTGTCCTTTTTGGTTGTGAATTGCTATTATTTGTTTTGAGGTTAATTGAATTAGTCATTGTTGAAGGGATACTAATCGGTTGTTAATCAGTCGATTAGGAGTTGGAAATAAAATGCTAGGGAATAGGACAATTAAAATAACAATAGGTAGGCCTATTATTGTTGGGGTAGCGAAAGAGGCGAATAAATTTTCGTTCATTTTGTTTCTCAAGGGTTGTTATGTTTCAGTGTTTTGAGTGATTTTAATTCTGGGTTTATAGGGTAAAGGTACTTTGAGATTTTTAATTGAAAGACGATGAATAAGGTCATAATTATTGAGACAATAGTAATAAATCATGTTGAAGTATCAAGTTGTGGCATGTCATTAAGGAGAGGCTTACTACTCTCGATCTTTAACTTAAAAGGTTAACGCTGCAATAGCTTCTTAATGAAATTATAGCATAGAAGAAGATCATTTTTCGAATACTTTTAGAGGGACTAGTTCGAGTACAATGGGCATAAAGCTATGGTTTGAGCCGCAGATTTCAGAGCATTGGCCGTAGTAGAGTCCGGGTCGGGTGGCTAGAAGGGTTGTTTGATTTAGGCGCCCAGGGATAGCGTCGGTTTTTAGCCCCAGAGATGGGACTGCTCAAGAGTGAAGAACATCTTCCGATGTAATTAGAACTCGTACAGTCATTTCTATTGGTAGGACTGCTCGATTGTCTACCTCAAGTAGTCGTAAATCTCCAGGTTTTAGGTCTGTAGTTGGAATTATGTAGGAGTCAAAGTTTAGTTCGTCATAATCGGTGTACTCATAACTTCAGTATCACTGGTGACCCACTGTTTTAACGGTGAGAGTAGGGTTGTTAATTTCATCTATTATATATAGGATTCGTAGAGATGGCAGTGCGATTAAAATTAAGATGATAGCTGGCAGGATGGTCCAGATTGTTTCTACTGCTTGGGCATCTATTGTGTTGGTATGTGTAAGTTTTGTAGTGAGTATTGAAGAAATAATATATAATACTAGGGTACTGATCAGGAAAACGATTATAAGTGCGTGGTCGTGGAAGTTTATTAGTTCTTCCATAATGGGTGATGTTGCGTCTTGAAGGCCTATTTGGAAAGGGTATGCCATAGAGGTATACAAGGCTTTCACTTGTAACTTAACTTTGACAAAGTTATGTAATGTTTTACTAATACCTCATTATTGAGAAAGTCATAATGGTTATGGGGTTGGCTTGAAACCAATTTTAGGGGGTTCGATTCCTTCCTTTCTTAATTATTTGGAGTTTACGTACACGGGCTCTTCAAATGTGTGATATGGTGGAGGACATCCGTAAAGTCATTCGATGTTTGTGGTTGTTAGTTCAACTGATGTAACTTCTCGTTTTGACGCGAATGCTTCTCAGATTATGAATACTATTACTACTACAGCTGTTAGTGAAATAAATGATCCTATAGATGAGACTGTATTTCATGTTGTATAGGCGTCTGGGTAGTCGGAGTAGCGTCGAGGTATACCTGATAACCCAAGGAAATGTTGGGGGAAGAAAGTTATATTGACGCCTACGAATATGATTGCGAAATGAATTTTAGCTCAGGTAGAGCTTAGTGTATACCCTGTAAATAATGGGAATCAGTGTACGAATCCTGCAATAATTGCAAATACAGCCCCCATTGATAATACATAGTGGAAATGGGCTACTACGTAATAGGTATCGTGAAGGACAATGTCTAATGATGAGTTGGCTAACACAATTCCTGTCAAGCCTCCTACTGTAAACAGGAAAATAAAGCCTAGTGCTCATAATATAGCAGGGGATCATTTAATATTACCTCCGTGAAGGGTAGCCAATCAGCTGAAGACTTTTACTCCTGTAGGAATAGCAATAATTATGGTTGCGGATGTGAAGTATGCTCGGGTGTCTACGTCAAGACCGACTGTAAATATGTGGTGAGCTCAAACGATAAAGCCGAGGAAACCGATGGACATTATAGCTCAGACTATTCCCATATAACCAAACGGCTCTTTTTTACCTGAGTAGTAAGTGACGATGTGTGAAATTAATCCAAAGCCTGGGAGAATAAGGATATATACTTCGGGGTGACCGAAGAATCAGAAAAGGTGTTGATAGAGAATTGGGTCACCACCTCCGGCAGGATCGAAGAAAGTGGTATTAAGATTACGATCTGTCAATAGTATAGTGATACCGGCTGCAAGAACAGGGAGTGAAAGAAGGAGAAGTACTGCTGTAATAAGAACGGATCATACGAAAAGTGGTGTTTGATATTGAGACATAGCAGGAGGTTTTATGTTAATAATTGTAGTAATAAAGTTGATTGAGCCAAGAATAGATGAAACACCTGCCAAGTGAAGAGAAAAGATTGCTAGGTCGACAGATGCTCCTGCATGGGCTAGATTACCGGCTAGTGGGGGGTAAACAGTTCAGCCAGTTCCTGCCCCTGCTTCTACGGTTGATGAGGCAAGTAATAGGAGGAATGATGGGGGTAGTAGTCAGAAGCTTATATTATTTATTCGTGGGAATGCCATATCTGGTGCACCAATCATTAAAGGAATGAGTCAGTTTCCAAACCCTCCAAGAATAATTGGTATAACCATAAAGAAAATTATAACGAATGCGTGGGCGGTTACAATGACGTTATAAATTTGATCGTCGCCTAGCAGAGCGCCTGGTTGACCTAATTCAGCGCGAATTAAAATGCTTAGGGCTGTCCCTACTATTCCGGCTCAAGCGCCGAATACTATATATAAGGTTCCGATGTCTTTGTGGTTGGTAGAAAATAATCAACGGGTTACGAACATAGGTAAAATGGCTGAGGATAAGCATTAGACTGTAAATCTAAAGACAGAGGTAATACCTCTTTTTACCAGAGCCCTGTAGTGAAATATCATATTGAATTGCAAATTCAAAGAAGCAGCTTCAACTCTGCCGGGGCTTCTCCCGCCTTTTCTTTTTTTTTTCAAGGGGGGAAAAGTAAATTGAAGCCAGTTGTTTAGGGTATTTACCTGTTAACTAAAATTTCGGGGGATGAAAGCCCACCAATCTAGGTAAAGGATTAGCTTAATTAAAGTGATTGATTTGCATTCAATTGATGTAGGATAGAGTCTTGCAATCCTTAGGGAGCAGGAGTTAAGTAAATTATACTTACTTAGGGCTTTGAAGGCCCTTGGTCTATTTTAACTAAACTCTAGTTCAGTGTAATTAAAAGTGGTGCTAGAGGTAGTGTTAAGGTTGAGATCGTGATAAGTGGTGCTATGAGGGGGATTTGTTTTGTACTTTCAAATTGTCATTTTATTTTGTTGTTGTTTGTTGTTGGAAACATGGTAAGAGAGGTTGAGTATGTTAATCGTATGTAGAAAAATAGATTTAGTAGTGAAAGAATTGCTATTGTTGTAGGAAGAATAATGCTGTTGTTTTTTGTTAATTCTTGGATAATAATTCATTTTGGTAGAAAGCCTGTTAGTGGAGGTAGTCCCCCTAAGGATAGTATGATAGTCAGGATGAGTGTTGCGATTAGTGGTGTTTTATTTCATGTGTGAGATAGTGATAATGTAGTGGTTGAAGAAGAGCTGACTTCATAATTATTGCTAGTGGCAAGAGAGTAGATGAATAATATAAAGGTAGAGATTGTTATTATGATGTACACAGTCAAGTTTAATAGTATAATTGTAGGTTCATAGATTATGATAGCTGTTATTCATCCCATGTGTGCAATGGAAGAGTATGCTATGATTTTTCGTAATTGTGTTTGGTTAAGTCCGCCCCAGCCTCCTACTATAATTGATAGGAGGGATATAGAGAGTAGTATATCTAGGTTAATAGAGGAAAAAATTTGGTAGAGGACGGATAGGGGGGCAATTTTTTGCCATGTTAGTAAAATTATGCCAGATGTAAGTGAGATTCCTTGTGTGACTTCTGGTACTCAGAAGTGAAATGGGGAGAGTCCTAGTTTTATCACTAGGGCTATTGTTATTAGGATTGATGCTGTGGGGTTTGTGATGTTAGTGATAGTTCATTGGCCTGAATATATTAAGTTTATGATAATTGCCAGTATTAAAATTATTGATGCGGTTGCCTGGGTTATGAAATATTTAGTGGAGGCTTCTATTGAGCGTGGGCTGTAGTTTTTTATTAATATTGGAATGACTGCTAATATATTTATTTCAAAGCCAATCCAGATTATAAACCAGTGTGAGCTCATGAGCACAATTATAGTACCAGTTATAATGGTGAACAGGATAATGCTTAGGATTATTGGGTTTATCAGCAAGGGAAGGTATTAACCGACATTTTCGGGGTATGGGCCCAATAGCTTAATTTAGCTTACCTTACTTAGAGTATAGTGTAATATGGTAGCACGGAGAATTTTGATTTCTCAAGATTAGGTTCGATTCCTATAATTCTAGAAATAAGAGGACTTAAACCTCTATTATTTACTCTATCAAAGTAACTCTTTTGTCAGACATATTTCTTATGTTTGGGGTGGGATGCTTGATGTGAAAATTGGTAATGATACATGTCATATACACAGTGCTAGTGTGAGGGGTAAAAAGTTTTTTCATAGAAGATGTATTAGTTGATCATATCGGAATCGTGGGTATGATGCTCGTACTCATAGGAAAGAGATAGTTAGGAGTAGGGCTTTGATTGTAAAATTAATGGAATAGAGTTCTGGTAAGTGAATAGAGTGAAATGCGCCTAGGAATAAAATTGTTGTAAGGATATTTATTATAATGATATTGGCATATTCTGCTAGGAAAAATAGTGCAAATGGTCCTGCAGCATATTCGACGTTGAAGCCTGAGACCAGTTCTGATTCACCTTCGGTTAGGTCAAATGGGGCCCGATTTGTTTCTGCAAGGGTAGAAATAAATCATATTATGGCTAGTGGTCATGTGGATATAAGTAGTCAGGAGTACTCTTGAGTAATAATGAGAGTACTTAAGGTAAACGAGCCATTCATTAGTAAAATTGAGAGTAAGATAATAGCTAGGGTGACTTCATATGAGATGGTCTGGGCTACGGCTCGTAGAGCTCCGATTAATGCATATTTTGAATTTGATGCTCAACCTGATCATAAGATTGAATAGACTGATAGGCTGGAGACGGCTAGTATAAATAGGACTCCTAGATTTATGTTAATAAGTGGGTATGGTATAGGTAGGGGAATTCATATAGTTAGGGCTAGGGTTAAGGCTAGGATTGGTGCCATGATAAATATCGAGACGGAGGAAGTTAGAGGGCGTAGGGGTTCTTTAATAAACAGTTTGACGGCATCGGCGATGGGTTGAAGGAGGCCGTAGGGCCCTACAATGTTTGGGCCTTTTCGTAGCTGTATATATCCAAGGACTTTACGTTCAATTAAAATCAGGAATGCTACTGCAAGAAGTACAGGGACAATTATTGTTAAGAGGTTAATTATAAACATATTGTTAGAGAGAGGAATTGAACCTCTGGTTATAAAGGTTTAAGTTTTACGCAATTACCGGGCTCTGCCACTCTAACGAAACCTTGGTCTAGGGGGAGGATATGATAATAAGTTAATTAAATTAAGATAATATCATTTATTTACTTGAGGGCGCTCGTTAGGAGTAGGCCCTATTTTTCTTGTCCTTTCGTACTGGGAAAAATATTTAATAGATAGAAACCGACCTGGATTACTCCGGTCTGAACTCAGATCACGTAGGACTTTAATCGTTGAACAAACGAACCATTAATAGCTGCTGCACCATTGGGATGTCCTGATCCAACATCGAGGTCGTAAACCCTATTGTCGATAGGGACTCTAGAATAGGATTGCGCTGTTATCCCTAGGGTAACTTGTTCCGTTGATCAGTAAGACTGGATCAATTTGTAAAATTTTACTTTGACTTGTTAGTCTTAGTAGAAAATTCTCGGGGGTTGTTTTATGCTCCGAGGTCACCCCAACCGAAATTTATAACCCAGTTAGAATAATTGTTAGCCCTTGGTGGGGTTAAGTGTTATTCTGTTGAGTTAAGGCAATTAAAGCTCCATAGGGTCTTCTCGTCTTATTAGAGTATTTCCGCCTCTTCACGGAAAGGTCAATTTCACTGATTATAAATAATAGACAGTTAAACCCTCGTGTGGCCATTCATACAAGTCCCTATTTAAGGAACAAATGATTATGCTACCTTTGCACGGTCAGGATACCGCGGCCGTTTAACAGTTGTCACTGGGCAGGCAGTGCCTCTAATACTAGTAATGCTAGAGGTGATGTTTTTGGTAAACAGGCGGGGTTTGTGTTTGCCGAGTTCCTTTTATTTCTTTAATCTTTCCTTAGTGCACACCTGTGTTGGATTAACAGTGAGTTAATAAATAATTTATATGAATTTATATTTATCTGGCTGTTAACTATCAGTTGTTATTCGGTCTGACATAAGCTTGTGCTGGGAGATATAAATCTTGTTACTCATATTAACAGTATTTCTTCTATTAATTAATAGATTGGTCCAGTGGTAAATTAGGAGTTAATAAATAATTATTAGATTAAGAAGTAGGCTGTTGTTGAGCTTGAACGCTTTCTTAATTGATGGCTGCTTTTAGGCCAACTATGGTTATTAACATATTTTACTCTCTAATTAAGGTTGTACCCTTGGTCTAAAGGGCTGTACCCCTTTAGATTAACAGTTAAATTTACGGGATAATTATGGGTTTTTGTAGTAAATTTAAAGTTGAACTAAAATTCTTATCTGGACAACCAGCTATCACCAGGCTCGGTAGGCTTTTCACCTCTATCCATAAATCTTCTCACTATTTTGCTACATAGACGAGTTCGCTCTATTTTGGCTGTTCATGGATAGCTCGTCTGGTTTCGGGGTATTTAACTTAAGATCTCTTTGCTAAAGCTTTTCTAGTTAAATCATTATGCAAAAGGTACAAGGGTTAATCTTGAAAGGTACAAGGGGTAATCTTTGCTGTTTTGTACTTTTAATTGTTTCTTTCACTCATTCCCTTACGGTACTTTCTCTATAGCGCCAAATTAAAATTTCTATCTCCTATACTTTAATAGATAAATGTTTTAGTTTAAAGTTGTCTGATATTTGGACAAGTTTAGTTGTTGTTTGGGCTAGCTTTAGTTCAAAGTGGTCATTTATAATGAAATCTTCTGGGTGTAAACCAGATGCTTTATTTAAGCTACACTTTGATTCGTCCAAGCACACTTTCCAGTATGCTTACCTTGTTACGACTTATCTCTTCTAATACTGGGTGACTTGTAATTATAGATTAGCTGTAGTCTGAAGTACTTGAAGAGGGTGACGGGCGGTGTGTGCGTGCTTCATGGCCTGATTCAGTTAAGCACTCTATTCTTAACTTACTACTAAATCCTCCTTTAGTTATTAATTTCATAATAACTTTCGTAAGTGTTCTAATTAATAGAAAATGTAGCCCATTTCTTCCCACCCCATAAGCTACACCTTGACCTAACGTTTTTATGTCCTATACTTGTGCTTACTATTATGCCTTTTTAGGGTTTGCTGAAGATGGCGGTATATAGGCTGAATTAGCAAGGGGTGGTGAGGTTTATCGGGGTTTATCGATTACAGAACAGGCTCCTCTAGAGGGATATAAAGCACCGCCAAGTCCTTTGAGTTTTAAGCTATTGCTAGTAGTTCTCTGGCGGGTATTTTTGTTAGACAAATACCTAAGTTTAGGGCTAAGCATAGTGGGGTATCTAATCCCAGTTTGGATCTTAGCTATCGTGTAATCAGCTATAATAAAGTCACTTTCGTAGTGTATTTTAATTTTAACTGTTGCTTTCTACAGCCTAGTTAAGTTTTATCTTTATTTATCATGGCAAATATTCTTTAACACGCTTTACGCCGTTGCCTATTAATTTGGGTTAATCGTATGACCGCGGTGGCTGGCACGAAATTTACCAACCCTATGTTAGCATAACTTAGTCAAACTTTCGTTTATTGCTTAATTTTTATCACTGCTGTTACCCGTGGGGGTGTGGCTAAGCAAGGTGTTATAAGCTACTCAGTAAGAGTGTGCTTGATACCTACTCCTTTTAATCATGGATGATTTACGAGGGTATTCTCACAGGAATGCGGATACTTGCATGTGTAATTTTGCTAACAACTAATAGGAAGGCTGGGACCAAACCTTTAAGTGTTTATGGAGTCATGACAACTCATCTAAGCATTTTCAGTGCTTTGCTTTAGTGTTAAGCTACATGAAC